TGTTTTACTTCTTTTTTCCCCCATAAAGATATTGAATAGAATGAACTATTTTTTTTTCCATTGAAATTTAGAAAATGAACGTTTAAATATCCTTCAAAAACAAGTAAATAGATCCGAAACATATAAAATGCGGTTAATCCTGCTGTGGAACAAGCTATTATTGCGAAAATTGGTGAATACAACCAACTATCATTAAGAATCTCATCCTTAGACCAAAAACAGGCAAAAGGTGGAATACCACAAAGAGAAAGTGTACCCACTAAAAAAGCAGTTTTTGTAATTGGTATGTGTTTTGTTAAACCACCCATAAGAACCATATTTTGACTTTTAGCTGGAGAATATCCGACAACAGCTTCCATTGAATGAATAATGGATCCAGATCCTAAAAACAACAATGCTTTTGAATAAGCATGAGTAATCAAATGAAATAAAGCGGCTCGATAGGATCCCATACCTAAAGCTAACATCATATAACCCAATTGAGACATTGTTGAATAGGCCAAATTTTTCTTAATATCTTTTTGAGCAATAGCTAAAGTAGCTCCTAATACTACTGTTATTATACCTATAAAAGCTATTCCATTCATTATTGCGGGTAGAACTATGAAAAGAGGAAGAAGCCGAGCTACAAGAAAAATCCCCGCCGCTACCATAGTAGCAGCATGGATAAGGGCGGAAATAGGAGTAGGTCCTTCCATAGCATCAGGTAGCCACACATGAAGAGGAAATTGGGCGGATTTAGCGACTGAGCCGCAAAATAGCAAGAGGGCAAACAAAGTAACAAAAAAAACATGAATCTCATTTTTATAAATCAAGTTATTTATTATTTGAAACAAATCCCTAAATTCCAAACTACCGGTTATCCAATAAAGACCTAAAATTCCCAATAATAAACCAAAATCCCCTACACGATTAGTTACAAATGCTTTTTGACAAGCATTTGCCGCTATAGGACGTGTGAACCAAAAGCCTATTAATAAATAAGAACACATTCCAACCAATTCCCAAAAAACATAAATTTGTATCAAATTCGAACTAGTAACTAATCCCAGCATTGCAATATTAAAAAGAATCATATAAGCAAAAAATCTCAAATATCCTTGATCGTGAGACATATAATTATCACTATAAATAAGAACCAGAATGCCAACAGTAGTAATTAATATTGACATAATAGACGTAAGTGAATCGATCAAGTACCCAAACTCTAAAGAAAGATCATTAGTTATGGTCCAAGACCATACATATTGATAAATAGAACTATTATTGACTTGATGAATAGACAGATCAACCGAAAAAATCATAACTAGAATTAATAAGAAAATACTAGGAAAAGCCCACACACGACGCAGATTTTTTGTTGCCGTCGGAAAAAGTAGAAGTCCCACTCCTATTAACATAGGGACTGGAAATGGAATAAAAGGTATAATCCATGAACATTGATATGTATATTCCATACAATAAAACAAAAAAATTCTGATTCTAATGAATTTTGTTTCTTATTCGTTGATTTTTTATCTCTTTTGTAAAGAAGGGGTTCGGTTAATAAAAAAAATAAACATAGAATTTAAATAGAATGATCTATTATTAATTATTTTGAATCTTTATAAAATATTTGGAATATTACAAAGTATAAACTAAAAATGGAGCGATAACCAAATTCCTAGTGAAAAATCCATTTTTTTAATTCGAATTTTATGGATAGAGTTGGGATAAAATAATGAATTACACCAAAACAAAGAACATTTTTTTGTTTTGATATGAATGATGAATTAAAAAAAAATGCAGATGCGTATGACTTAATAATAATTTTTTTTTTTTTCAAAAAAAACCATTGGTTCTTTTTTTCTTTTTTAATAAATTTCTTTTAGTATTTTTAAGCATTTTCTATTACAATAAAAAATATCGATGTTTGGAAAACTTTTTTAAATTTAAAAAGGGTTATAATATTCAATGCTTTACTTTTATTTTAATAGGAAACATAAAATGGGAATTAAGATAGATAAGCTATATGGCTAATTAAAGATAAATTCCTTTTCATTTCCCCAAAAAATGTCTTTCACATAGAACTATATAACAATCAAAAACTATACTAATTATATGGCAGTTCCAAAAAAGCGCACTTCTATATCAAAAAAACTTATTCGGAACACTTTATGGAAAAAGAAAGGATATTGGAAAAGATTGAAAGCTTTTTCATTAGCGCAATCGATTTTTACGGGGAATTCAAAAAGCTTTTTTTGTAACAAATACAAACGTTAAAATAATTGGAATTAACAGGATTCAATGAATATTCTTAAAAAAAAAATAGTAATCTAAATTTAATATCTAATTATAGTATTAATTTAAGTAGAGTATTAATTTACCCTATTTACATTATATACATTCTAATAAAAAAATCCTTTGAATTTAGTGTTCCATTTTTTTATAGAAGTACGCTTTTTTTATTTTCTACTGAAAAAAAAAAAAAATACATTTCTTTATATTCAGAAAATGAAATAAATAAATAAAAAAAAAAGTCATTTAAAATAAACAGAATACTTGGATTATAATTATTTATTTAGAATATAATTTTTTTTTTTTCATTTATAAGACTTCCGAATAAAAAAAAAAAGTTATAATAAGAATATAGAATAATAAGAAAAGTATTAAAATATATATTTCTAATAGATTTTCTAATAAAATTCTTTAAATTCTTTAATTGATTCTTTGAATCTCGACAATTGACTAAAAATGAATTATTATGATTTTGAGTAAGCCGCTATGGTGAAATTGGTAGACACGCTGCTCTTAGGAAGCAGTGCTAGAGCATCTCGGTTCGAGTCCGAGTAGCGGCATGACATCTTATCTTTTTTAAAAATAGGTCCTATAATGAACTCAATTCTTATTTCTATTCCTAGTATTTAGATTTTCTGATTATATATGATGATATTTTCAACTTTAGAGCATATATTAACTCATATATCATTTTCGGTCGTATCCATTTTAATTTCAATTCATTTGATAACTTTATTATTAGTCAATGAAATCATAGGATTATATGATTCGTACAAAAAAGGCATGATAATAACCTTTTTTTGTATAACAGGATTGTTAGTTACTCGTTGGGCTTTTTCGGGCCATTTACCCTTTAGTGATTTATATGAGTCATTAATATTTCTTTCATGGACTTTTTCCATTTTTTATATGGTTCTTTGCTTCAAAAAACATAAAAACTACTATTTAAATACAATAATCGCACCAAGTGTTATTTTTACCCAAATCTTTGCTACTTCGGGTCTTTTAAGAAAAATGAACGAATCCATAATATTAGTACCTGCTTTACAGTCCTATTGGTTAATGATGCACGTAAGTATGATGATATTGGGTTATGCAACTCTTTTATGTGGATCATTATTAGCAGTGGCTATTTTAGTCATTACATTCCAAGAACTCCTTGGTAAAAGCAAGAATTTATTTTTTTTTATAAATGAATCATTTTCTTTTGCCGAAATTAAATACATGAATATAAGTGAAAAAAATAATATTTTACAAAAAACTTCTTTTTCGTTTTATAGAAATTATTATAGATCTCAATTTATTCAACAATTGGATCGTTGGGGTTACCGTACTATTAGTCTAGGTTTTATCTTTTTAACGATAGGTATTATTTCAGGAGCAGTATGGGCTAATGAGGCATGGGGATCGTATTGGAATTGGGATCCAAAGGAAACTTGGGCTTTTATTACTTGGACTATATTCGCGATTTATTTACATACTAGAAAAAATAAAAAATTAGAATATATAAACTGTTCAATAGTGGCTTCTATGGGTTTTTTTATAATTTGGGTATGTTATTTAGGGATAAATCTTTTAGGAATAGGACTACATAGTTATGGTTCATTTATATCTAATTGAATTAAAGTGAAGAAACAACTTTACAAATAGAAATACAGAAAACAAAAAATATAAGAAATATATATAATAACTAACAAAGAAAAATTCCAATAAATGATAGAGAACCCTTTAAATCAAGTAATGCGGTATTGATTCAAGGGGTTCTCACAAAGAACAAACATATTCAATTTGAATTCAAATTCCTTTTTTTTTAATACATAATTAATACAATACAAATATATATAGATATATATTTGTATTGTACATAGGATTTCTTTCTCTTCTTCTTTTTAGAATTGTTTCATTTATTTGTGAAAACTATCTATAAAAAATTAGATAGAATAGCTTCAACCTTGTCAGTCGAAAATGAAAAAATAAAATCTGGATAAATACCAATACTTATAACGGGTATAAGGATAGAAATTGAAATAAATAATTCGCGTGGCCCCGAATCAAAAAAAAAAGAATTTGGTGTATTAAAAATCTTGTATCCATAGAACATTTGACGTAATATAGATAATGAATAAATAGGAGTTAATATCATTCCAATTGCTGTTACAAAAGTGATTAGTATTTTTGTGATTAAAAGATATTTTTGGCTGGTAATTATTGCTAATAAGACTATCAATTCTGCAACAAAACCACTCATGCCCGGCAATGCAAGAGAAGCCATCGATAAGATAGTGAAAACTGTGAATATTTTTGGCATTGGGATAGCCATTCCACCCATTTCGTCGAGATAAAGAAGACGTAGTCTATCATAACTAGTTCCCGCTAAGAAAAAAAGCGCAGCGCCAATAAATCCATGAGAGATTATTTGTAAAATAGCCCCGTTGAGACCTGTATCGCTTATCGAGCCAATTCCTAAAATTAAGAAACCCATATGAGATACCGAAGAATAAGCTATTCTTTTTTTTAAATTACGTTGACCAAGAGATGTTGAAGCTGCATAGATTATTTGAATTGAACCTAATAGCATTAACCAGGGACAAAATATAGAATGAGCGTGAGATAATAATTCCATATTGATTCGAACCAACCCATATGCTCCCATTTTTAATAATATTCCGGCTAAAAGCATACAAGTGCTATAATGTGCCTCTCCGTGGGTGTCAGGTAACCACGTATGTAAAGGTATAATAGGTGATTTGACAGCAAAAGCAATAAGAAATCCCATATAGAATATTATTTCTAGCGATATGGGATATGATTGATTAGTTAATAATTCAAAATTTAATGTTGGTTCATTCGAACTATAGAAACCCATACCCAGAATTCCCAGTAATAAAAAAACAGAACTTCCCGCAGTGTACAAAATAAACTTTGTAGCTGAATACAAACGTTTTTTTCCACCCCACATGGATAAAAGTAGATAAACGGGAATTAATTCTAATTCCCACATGATGAAAAAAAGTAAAATGTCTCGAGAAGAAAATGTTCCTATTTGACCACTATACATTGCTAACATCAGGAAATAAAATAATTGGGATTCTCGAGTAACCGGCTGAGCTGCTAACGTAGCTAAAGTAGTAATGAATCCTGTCAATAAAATGGGTCCTATAGAGAGTCCATCTATTCCGAATCTCCAGTAAAAGTCAAAAAAATGGATCCATTTATAATTTTCTGTCAATTGAATTAGTGGATCATCCAATTCGAAATGATAACAAAATGCATAGGCTGTTAGAAGGAGATCAATTAAAGATATACAAATAGTATACCACTTAAATACCTTATTTCCTTTATGAGGAAATAAGAAAATTAAGGAACCCCCCGCTATCGGCAAAACTACAATTATTGTTAACCAAGGAAAATAATTCGTGATAAAAATAAGATATACTTAGACTAGAAAACCGGCGCTCAAAATACAAAAGATTTGTTTTTGTATTTTGAGCGCCGGTTTTTACCAGTAAAAAAAAGTACTTGTGTGTGTGGTTCTTTTTGAAACGTATCAATAAGCTAGACCCATGCTTCGAGTTGTTTCATGCCATAAATAAACTCTAACACTTAAGAAATCCGTCGGACAGGCGGATTCACACCTCTTACAACCAACACAGTCCTCTGTTCTTGGGGCAGAAGCAATTTGTTTAGCTTTACATCCATCCCAAGGTATCATTTCTAAAACATCTGTGGGGCAGGCTCGGACACATTGAGTACATCCTATACATGTATCATAAATCTTTACTGAATGTGACATTGAATCGTAATCCTTGAACATCCAAAATTCATTATTTTCGATCTAGTAAAGCCGTAAACAAATTAGAATTATATATAAATTATATATATGTAGTACATATATATTTATATATATTCCACCAGATGAATCAATGATTTATTAGAATTTTGCTAATCAAAATCGACTTATAGATTAATAAAAAATAACATAATAGAACCAAGATACTTTGATTTCTTATGTTTTGTTTTTGCAAACAAGATCATAAGTTATATATCATATATGTCAATTTGAATTGATTATAATAGTACACACACTATTATAAATTCTCCTTTTTTATGAGTAATACTATTTATTCAACAAATTCGATTGATTGATACGAGTTGATTTTCTATTACGATAAATAGAGGAAACAATAGCCAGTCCGATAGCTGCTTCAGCGGCTGCAACAGCTATAACAAAAATTGAAAAAATATTTCCTTTTAATTGGCGACTATCAAAAAAATCAGAAAAGGTTACGAGATTTATATTAACTGCATTAAGGATAAGTTCAAGACACATAAGGGCTCTAACCATATTTCGACTTGTGATCAACCCATAGATACCTATAGAAAATAAATAAGCACTCAAAACAAGTGCATGCTCAAATATCATTGACCAACTCCTTTTCCATTTTTATTCATTTGAATATGAAATGAGAATTCAACGGATTTTATTGACTAAAGAATAGAATAAGTCTACTCTAAAAAAAGATAATATATTGACAATAAAAAACAATTTTCTACATAAATATAAATACTATTTTACGTTCCCATAGAATTCAACGAAAATAAATGTGAGAAAATCTAACAAAATTGCATTTTGATTTATATTGGTAGTTCTTAAAATTTCTTATTGGCGAGCCACAACAATTGCACCTATCAAAGCAACTAAAAGAATTATTGAAATGAGTTCAAATGGAAGAAAAAAATCTGTTGATAAATGAATTCCAATTTGTTGACTAGTACTTATCAAATCTTGCTCTATAATCTGATTTGGTCTTGTAGTCCAAATAATTCCATGCCATGATGTATCTAGAATAGTAGTTATTAGTGAAACAAAAATACTTGTACAAACCATCAAAGTAATTACGTCCCCAACAGTCCAAAGATGAAAATCTTGGTAATATTCTGAACCATTCATGAACATCACAGCAAATATGATTAAAACATTTATAGCGCCCACGTAAATAAGTAGCTGTGATGCAGCTACAAAATGGGAGTTTGATAAAATATAGAATAAAGATATACAAACAAGAACCAGTCCCAAAGAAAAAGCAGAAAAAATTGGATTAGTAAATAATACTACTCCTAGACTTCCTAATATAAGACAGGATCCAAAAAAGACTAAAAGAAAATCATGTAACGGTTCAGGCAAATCCATTATATGTAAAATAAGAGATAAATAAATCGAATTTTCATGACCTTATTGATATGACCAGGAAAAAAATTATCTATGAAATACTTAAATTCTCTCCGCATTGAATTTAACCAAATCCTAAGATAAGAAAAGATTCTAAGATAAAAAATGTGAATTGCTATAGGTACAGTTATTATTGAATCAATCTCATTTCATTCTTTTCTTTATGTGAAAGAGTAATTTCAAACTAGAAAATTGAAATTCAAAAAATGAAACAAGTATATGTATAATATATGATTTTATTTATATTCTATAAATAAATAATTTATAACAAATAATTTTCGTTTTCAGAAGAATTTTATTTAATTATCAATAATTTATAATTTTATTTGAATCGTTCGAATTGTATAATCATCAATTACTGACACTGGTAAACGGCCCAAAGCAATTTGATTATAATTCAATTCGTGGCGATCATAAGTCGAAAGTTCATATTCTTCAGTCATTGATAAACAATTTGTTGGACAATACTCAATACAATTACCACAAAATATACAGATTCCGAAATCAATACTGTAATTAAGCAATCGTTTCTTTCGAATATCGGTTTCTAGTTTCCAATCAACAACAGGTAGATCTATGGGACATACACGAACACAGACTTCACAAGCAATGCATTTATCAAATTCAAAATGTATTCGACCACGGAAACGTTCTGATGTGATTATTTTTTCATAAGGATATTGAATAGTTACAGGTAAACGATTTGCGTGAGATAAGGTAATCATGAAACCTTGACCAATGTACCTTGCAGCTCGGACTGTTTGTTGACCATAATTTATGAATCCAGTTACCATAAGCAACATATCGTGAATATCTCTGAATATTTTTTTCTTTCTCTTGTTTGATACAAGTTTTTCATTTTGAATATAGAAGGTCCGTTTTTTATAGTGAAAACAGTTGAGACGAAGTTGTTAATAATAAATTACCAAGAGAAATCGGTAAAAGAAATTTCCACCCAAGATTTAATAATTGATCTATTCTTAGCCTAGGCAAAGTCCATCTTGTTGTGATAGAAACAAATAAAAATAAAAAAGTTTTCGCTAGGGTAATAAAGATACCGATTATCGTTACAAAAACCCCATATGCTTTATTTATTTCAAAAAATTCAGAAACGAATATGTACGGAATAGAGATATTTGAACCACCCAAGTAAAGAACTGTTACAAATAAGGAAGAAATTAATAGGTTTAAATAGGAAGCAATGTAAAATAAACCAAATTTGATACCCGAATATTCGGTTTGATAACCTGCTACTAATTCTTCTTCCGCTTCTGGTAAATCAAAAGGTAATCTTTCACATTCTGCTAGCGAAGAAATTATAAAAACGATAAAACCCATAGGTTGACGCCACAAATTCCATCCCCAAAAACCATACTTTGATTGAGCATCAATTATATCAACTGTACTTAAACTGTTTGATAATCCTAGTCGGTGATAACATTACTGTTCCCATCTCTATTACAGAACCGTACATGAGATTTGCATCTCATACGGCTCCTTTTTAAAGCCTTAAAAAAATCTACGGACCGAGCAATTTATTTATCGCTTGATATATTCCTAAGATATATAAGATTCAAGTTTATTGGACGGTTCTGAATTAGACCAATTGAATTCTGTCTGTCCTAATAAAAAAAATTTAATAAAGAAAAATACATTTTATTTAATAAATAAATATAAATAAAAAATACAAAAGGTACTTCTGAATTGATCTCATCCCTTAGCAAATCCAAAATTCAATTTGTTGAGTAATAACTAAATTCTTCCATAAAATACTCTTTTAGAATTATCAATAACTCCCTAATCGTTTTCGATTACGAAAAATAATTACATGTTCGTTTTCCAAATTATGACATGAATTCTATTTCCACAAATATGGATATAAGACAAAAAAGAAAAAGGGGATCCCTGTATTTTCGTTCTTAACCTATTCTTTTTTTTATGTAAGTATGATAAAAAAGGGACTTAAGAAAAAAATTAAAGGATTATTTCGTTTCTGATAGTCATTTAGTTAATTAGTGAATAGAAGGATACTCTGGATCGGAATTAGAGGGAGTACTGCTTTATTTTTTCTACCAACTTAAAGCCCCAATTAGTATTCTTTTTTCTATTATGCATAAATGTTCTTTTGGATATTTTTTTTAAATATACGTTACTAATCCTTTGTGTATCTTGGTGTTTCTAACCATCCATTCATTTTTTTTTTAATCCCTTATTTATGTTAATTTATCTTAATATATATTACCATATATTATATTAACATAAATTAACATAAATAAGTTGGTCTTTTGTACCCGCTTCAAGACAGGATGACTAATCAACCAACCTTGGGATAAACGACCACTTCTACTTAAAATTGAATTCATTTTTTTTCACTTAAATTCTTATACATAGAAAATGAGACTCAATATTTTTACTGCAATTTAAAATCATCATACTTTCTATTAACTATAAGTAATATAGTATTCATAAATTATATTCAATAGAAGCTGTTTTATTGCACTCATATAACTATCTGATTAAATTATTCAATCCGAATAATAATAAATAAATAATCCAAATAAATTGAATATTTATATTCAATTTATTAAACTCCTTATACTATAAAGTACTATAAAGAAAGGAGTATAGTAATAGTATCGAACGAAAAATTTCTGTCTTAACGAATCGCACGTAGAGATATCGATAACACACATAAAGCTAATGGTATTTCATAACTAATCGATTGAGCAGCTGCTCGTAGACCACCCAAAAAGGAATATTTATTATTTGACCCATATCCGGACATAAGAAGTCCAATGGGAGCAATACTCGAAATAGCTATCCATAAAAAAACACCAATATTCAGATCAGATAAAACAAAATTATACCCAAAAGGCATTACCGAATAACTTATTATAATGGATATGACTGATATGGATGGTCCTATACTGAATAAATGAATATTTCCTCTAGATGGAATAAGATTCTCTTTGAAAAGTAATTTTGTTCCGTCTGCTAGAGCTTGAAGAACTCCAAAAGGACCGGTGTATTCAGGTCCAATACGCTGTTGTATGCCGGCGGATATTTCTCTTTCTAACCATACAATTGCTAATACACTTATTGTAATTCCCAATACAAGAATAAAAATAGGGGAAAATACCCATATAATTCCATATACCTCTTTAAAGGATTCCAATCGGAAAAAAAAATGCATATCTTGGATTTCTGTGATATCAATTATCATTTCAACGATCAACTTCTCCCATAATAATATCTATGCTACCTAGTATTGTCATAATATCGGCCAATTTCATTCTTTTAACTAATTGAGGGAGAATTTGTAAATTGATAAAACCTGGTGGACGAATTTTCCATCTCCAAGGAAAACCATTTTGATCTCCTATTAGAAAAATTCCTAATTCTCCCTTGGGGGCCTCAATTCTTACATAAAGTTCTTGTTTTGGCAATTCAAAAGTCGGAGACGGTTTTTTACTAATAAATCGATACTCAAAATCATTCCATTCTGGCTCTTTTTCTCTATCAAAGGAACGGATTTCTAAATTTTCATATGGCCCACCAGGAATTCCTTCCAAAGCCTGTTGAATAATTTTTATGGATTCCGTCATTTCACCAATTCGAACTAAATAACGAGCTAACGAATCTCCTTCTTTTTGCCATTGAACTTCCCAATCAAATTCTTCGTAACATTCATAATTATCAATTTTACGTAAATCCCATTGTATTCCGGAAGCCCGAAGCATCGGTCCCGATAAACCCCAATTTATTACTTCCTTTCCATCAACAACCCCTACCCCTTCAACCCGTTCTAAAAAAATAGGATTTCGGGTAATAAGTTTTTGATATTCAGCAATCCTTGTTAAAAAATAATTGCAGAAATCAAAACATTTATCTATCCAACCATAAGGTAGATCAGTCGCTACCCCCCCAATACGAAAAAAATTATGCATCATTCTCATACCTGTTGCAGCTTCAAATAGATCATAAATTAATTCTCTTTCTCTGAAAATATAGAAGAAGGGGGTTTGTGCACCAATATCTGCCATAAAAGGTCCTAGCCATAGTAGGTGAGAAGCTATACGACTCAACTCCAACATAATTACTCGAATATAGCTGGCTCTTTTAGGTACTTGAATATTTCCCAATTGTTCTGGTCCGTTTACAGTTATTGCTTCTGTGAACATAGTAGCTAAATAATCCCAACGTGTTACATAAGGCAGATATTGTATAATTGTTCGATTTTCCGCTATTTTTTCCATTCCTCTGTGTAAATAACCCAATATTGGTTCACAATCAATAACATCTTCACCATCTAGAGTAACAATAAGTCGAAGAACACCATGCATTGATGGGTGGTGAGGGCCCATATTAACTATCATGAAGTCCTTTCTTGTAGTTAAGATATTCATTGGTTTTTCCTCGATTCATTCTTATCAGAATCGCTTAAAAAAAAGTTCATCAAAATTCAAGATCTAATAAATCGAATAATTGAGAATTACTCTTCAATTTAACGAATTTTGGACTCCCGAATATCCAACTGATTTATTAATTTTTTATAACGTATTCTATCTTTCTTTGATAAATAAGACAGTAATCGTTGCCGTTTTCCCAGAATTTTACGTAAACCTCTTTGAGATAAATAGTCTTTTCGGTGCAATTCAAAATGTGAAGTAAGTCTTCGTATTCTATTGCTAAAATGCAATACTTGAAATTCAACCGATCCAGGGTTTTCTTCTTTTTTTTCTTGTGAAATAACAGGTATAAATGCATTTTTTACCATAAAAAATTGAAAGTTTTTCCCCTCTCCTTGCTTGCTTTTTATAGATATTTTTATTGATCAGTAATAATAATTACACTAATTTTGAATTTTGTAGATAAATCTGAATTTCCTTAATAATTTTTTTTTACAATCAAATTCATTCTTATTAATTTAATCAATCCAATTTAAATAGAATTAAAATCGATATAAAAAAGACTTTTTTTATGGATTCACCACAAAAAAAATTGTATACTTAAAAAAAAAAGAGGATTTCGTTGATTTTTTTTGATCTAATGAATACTTCATTTTATTTATATCAATGCCACAATGCATGTCTGTATTTAGGTTATGGATATACCATATATATATGAAGACAAATTTCGATTAACGAATTTTCAATCGAGGATACATATGTATTCTTACTATACTGAAACGGCTTCCATTATGGGTATAAAACCAATAGCGATTTATACAAGCCAAATCTTCTAATCGATAATTTGGCCAAAGAAAAATTTTGAAATTCATTAGTTTTTTTTTATCTTTCTCAAGATATATATAGTTTTTAGTCAAAACTTGAAAACAATTATGGACTTTATTTTCATTATAAAATATTGTGTTTCTATGTATACTATTTATATTACTTGGATTTAAACAAATTAAAATTCTCAATTCTCTACGACGTCTAGCGGATAAAATAGTTTCAGGAACAAGTAAATCAAAATTCTTTTTTTCTGTTACCTTTTGATCTCTTGTTCTTGTAATGTATTTATCCACATTTTTCTTATTAACATTACTTTTTTCTGGGTATTTTTGATAAGTTTTGCGTTTATTCTTATGAATTAATGAAAGACCCACGGTTTGATACATAAGAAATTGTTTATTGTTTTTTTTAGACAAACGAACTGGTTCTATAACAAATATTTCTTTTTTCAGAAATTTTTTATTTTTTCTTAAGCCTTGAAGAATGAAATTCTTCAGATTTTGAATCATCATAATATCTAGACCTAGCTCTCCTCTTTGAATAGAGGCTATAGTAATTTCTCTTAAATTTTTCAATCTAATCAGGAGACAATAGACTTTGACATTTTTAAATATTCTTTGACCTAAGAAATTCTTCCAATTCAAATGTAAAATAAAAAAATTTCTTAGTAAGAAATTTAGTTCGACCTCCATCTTGTTCTTGTCTTTCTTTTTCTTTATACCTTTAATATTCTTTTCATTGCCTGATCCTACAAAATCTTTTTCTTGGTTTGAGAGAGGTATTTCAAGATTTATTTGATCGGCATATAATGCTTTTGCTCGATTTCGAGTCTCTAACTCCAATTCAAGAGATTTATTTTTTTTCGATGGTCCATAGATATCTATTATTTTTTTCTTTCTAGTAATCTTATCTTTATTTTCACTAATATTTGGATTTACATTAAAATGTAAAAAAAGTAATTTGATTGGTATGATCCATGGGTTATCCCTATATGCATTATAAAATATCACAAATTTTGAAAAGAACCAAAATTCCGGATTCGATATGGAACGATTTAATATTTCTATATTGATTCCCGGCCAATCGAAATGTTTTCTATCCAGGTTTTTTTCCATATCTATAACTGTATCTTCCACTATATAATTCGTGATAAAACTATTACCTATTATATCAAATAATTCTTTTTTATGTGCGTTGTAATTAGAATAAATTGCTTTATTTTTATTTGCTTGAAATAGGGATTTATAGCCATAAATATATGAGTCTTTCTTATCCGCATAATTGAGAAAATTATAGGATAAAAGATCATATCTATATTGTTTTCTAATTTTTTTTTTTTTTAATGCACCTACTTGTTGTTCTTTGTAAAGAATTAATCGGTTTTTTTCATATGAATTATATTCGGTTAAATCTTTATTTAGAACTACGCGACATTCCGTGATCTTATTTTTCCATTTTTTGGGTACTAACCTGGACCATCTGTTTTGGGATAAGTCATATTGATAATGATCCTTTAACCAATTTGTCCATTGATTTATTACAGAATTGGGAAAGTTCTTATGTTTTAATTTCGAATAAAATATTCCTTGTACTCCAAAAAAAGAATCCTTTATTTCATTTTTAATAAAAAAAAAATTTTCATGATATTGATATTCAAAAACAGATCTTAACTTATATATGTTAATAATTCGGGTTTGTAATAATTTAAAAAATACATAGGCTTGTGACAAAAAGGAGACATCCCAAGAATTCTGTGAATTTATATTCTGAGTATTCAAATATTTGTGGATAATTGAAATAAAGCGAATTATATTTTGATTTGTTTTATCAGTTCTTTCTGCATTTGCTTCATTAGTGTAAATGAATTTTTTCAATTTTTTTTTTGTTGATTCAAGAAAAAGTTGTGTATTGCTTCTAGGAATACAAATGATATATAGAAAGATATCTATGTATGTCCTTTTCATGAAAAAATTTAAAAAAGAATGTGATTTACGAGTAAATCGAACATTTCTTCTTCTTTGGAATATTTGCAAATTTTTGTTTGTTAATTCTATCCTTTTAATACCATAAGTAGTTTTGTTCGAATTCATATTTGTCTCTGAAATTACAAGCCCTCTTTTCTTTTTTTCTTTTTTCATTTTTTTTAAAACTGCTTTTCTTTTAGCATTCAGATCCTTTATTTTTTTTTTTTTCATTGAATAATTTGCCGAATTTATGGATTGAATTGGAATGGTTGCTTCGTAAATCATTGGACTGTTCTTACCGATTGTTGAATCTTTTTTGCTTTCGCTCAATTCATCTATTTTTTTTAATTTCAATTTAATAAATAGAAATTTGGAAAATTTTTTTATTTTTTTCGTTAGAAAAAAAATCCTTTTTCGAATACTTTTGATGATCCATTTTGCTTTTTCTTTTAAAATATTTAGAAACAATTTCAGTTTTTCATTTAAAGCTTTTAGAACTAGAAAAATGAAAAACTGAAATTGTTTCGTTTTTTTTTTTAGTTCTTTTAAAATAGGATTAAAAAATGAAAATCGATTTTTTGTAGAAGCAGAAAAAGGTAATTCGACTTCCGTTCCCCAAATTGTTAAAAAACAAAAGTTCTTTTTTTTCACCCCCCTTTTTTTCATTTGATCTTTTTTCCTTTCATTGGATTGTAGTTTAGATTTGTGCCAGGGTTTTAGACGAAAAGGAAATAATATCTTTATCTGAATACCGTCTGTTAGCCATTTTTGGGGAAATTCTCTTTCGGATAATTGAACGCCATTATACGTACATTTAATATATATTTCTCTGTTCCAATCCCTAAAATCTTCTGACCATTCGGGAAATTGAAAAAATAGTATACGAACAATATTCTTAATTATTATCAATGAAGGTAATATAATATATTTTCTAAGAATCGATTGGGTTATTAATAAAACACCCCTTATGACTTGAGCAAATATAATGCTATCCCAGGCTTCTGCTATTTCAATACGTTTTTTTTCCTCATTTTCTTTTTTTTTTTCGTCTTCTTTTTTCGAATTTTCTTTTGCTTTTTCTTCTGTATAATAAGAAATTTGAAATTCTGTCTTTTTTCGCATCCAACTTTTTAACAAAGAAAAGATTTTCATTGAATTGATACTATCAAACGAAAAGAATAAAGGTTTCGCCATTTTATCCAAAAAAAGCGGGGAATGCACACTTTTTTGAAAAAATTTCCAAGTAACTGTTTTACGTCTTTGAGCACGTATAGATCCTTTTATTATGTCTCGCCGAAAATCCGATTGTTGTGAATAACGTATTAAAGCCAATTCGTTTTTTTTTTTTTTAGTATTCTTCGTATTTCCAGTATTCCTATAAGTATTGTTTTTCTTAAAAAATTTAGATTTATTTAAAATGACTACACGTTTGGCTTTTCTAGAAAGAATTTGATAACTCTCTTCTTCCATTTTTCCGTTCAGTTGTTCCAATTGGCCAATAAATTTGTATGACCATCGAGGAACTTTTTTACTGATTTCATTTATTCTAATAAATTCAGTTCTATTTTGATTTACTATTGTTTTATCCTTCAAATCCGTTCTAATTGCATCGAATAATATTTGGATTATTCTTTTTTTTTCTTCTTCATCTTCAGAATCCATTTGTACTTGTTCATGTTCTGGAAATAAATAGAGTGCTTCAAAACTCAAGCTTGATACTGATTTTTGTATAAATTTATGGATTGGATTAAAAAAAAAAAATGTAGTTCCTAATGCTTGTCTGTCAAATGTATTTTTTTTCTCCTCCAATTCTTGATAATTACTATTATTATTTTTATAAATATTATTATTAATAGAAAGAAGGATACCATGAATTTTATTTATCAAAATGTTCTTTTTTGTGTAAGTTTTTTCATCTTGGATTCGTCGACTAAAGGATCTGTTTAAGAAAGGATCATAAATTTTAGTTAAGTATTTTGTCTTAGTTTCATCATTACACAGTCGAATTTGGTTTTCAAATAGATCCAGAGAAAGAAATTCCTTATCTATAACTTTTGCCCTATTTAGAAATTCATTGCTCAGTTTCTTTCTTTTTTCTTCATTAGTATACCTCCAATAATTAAATAATTCATCATCGGAAATTTTATCTCTTCCCAATAGATAAATTTTTTTTTCCACCATTTTTTGAAAAGTTGATAAATTGGATGGATACGTAAAAGATATTCTTTCTTTTCCATCACTTTGGCATGTATGAAAAAAAAATTCTGAAACTTCATTTTTTACGACATTTTGAAATCTATTGTTTTTTATATATCGAAATGGACGAGTCCATCGTTTATAATTGAAAAGAATGCTTACAAAAGGTTTTTGAGCAAATCCTAGATTATCTTTTTCCTCATCGATTTTGTCCGAATTCTTTTCTTTTTTCGAAAAAATATAAGGAAAAAGATCTTGGTTCTTGGATCTTTTTTGTTTTTGTTTAGTTCGTACTCTTTGCAAATTTCTTTCGACATCACTTTTTCCTTTTTTTAAAATTTCATTATTTTGTTGAATTTGAAACAATTTCTTAGTAAAAAGGGGGGGCGGTATTCTGCCTAAATAATATAAACAGGTAACAAATAAGAAAATACTAAATATTTTAAACATTGAATTTCGAAATTCTGACATAATGTACTTATTTGATGGAATAGGTCCATTAGATTTAATGAAATTATTTTGTTGTATGCAAACTAATAAAAATTCAATCCATTTCATCAAAAAAGTGTGACCAATTAACCAACCAACAAAACTAC